GTAGCTGGTATTCTTGTGATCGGTTTAGTAGGTGTTTTCTTTTACGGTTCATATTCTGGGTTGGGTTCATCTCTGTAGTAATCGAATGAACCGGATTGTAGACATGAAAAAGTAAGAACTCAGCGGTACCTTGCCAAAAAGGGGGTAAGGTACCGCTGAGTTCTTACTCTTAGAGCGGCAGGAGACTTTGATCTATTCCATAATATATAAATTGGAAAATTATCCAATCAATATAATCAAAATTTTCTATTCGTATAAATGAGAAAATAGATCCGTTGCTCTGATCTTTCAAACCACTCTATTCTTTTGTTTCTTATGATGTTTTTGCACAATGGAATAGAAACTTTTGCTATTGATTGATTTCTATATAATAGAGGCTCTGGCGCTCATTAACTCTTATCGTACGAAACAACAAGAAAGAAGGAATCAATCTATTTTTGGGGGGTAATCCAATATCATATGGATGATTTAAACGGATGAGATATTCTGCAAATTATTTCTATATTTCTATACTAAACAAATAGAAACTTATTGTATATAAAAAAGAAAAACACTATAAAACAAAAACACTTTGATAAAATCAAAAAGAAAGATTTAGGTATGCGTAAAAATAGATTCTAATCCGCGCCGCTTTTCAACTAAACAAAAAAGTCAAAGTAATTTTGAGTACTATTTTAAAATAGTAATATAAATAATATTCAAGTTTTAGTTGAATAATAGAAGAAGAAGAAGTTCCATTTACTCAATGAAAATGAATTACTCCCCTCTAAAACTTTTTGTTTGTCTACTACTTCTTATTTCTTATGTTTTTATTTATTTAAAATAATGAATGTATGAATCTAAACAAAAGAGTTCCAATATATCTATATCTGGAAAAGAAGAAATATTAATCTTTGGTGAACAAGAGAAAAAGCATTATTATTTCGATACAAGACGACACAAGAAAAGGTAGAAGTCCTTTTTCTTGTGTCAAATAGAAGATTAGGAAGACTTATAATCCTTCCTAGAGGTACCTGTTCCTTTCATTTATCCAGTCCTTGTCTTGTATCTTCTTCCTTTGTTTTTGTATACCTATTGGCTAGTGCCTAGTACTAAAAATGGAATACAAGTAATGAATTCCATAGATCTCGCAAAAATAGTATAAACAAAAAACAAAGCAAAGGAGATTTAAGGAAGTTTACAGAAATACATATTTCATTTTTTTGATCGACAATAATTCAGCGCTTTTTATCAACTTGATGGTACGGAATTTCTGGATCTAGAAATTCATTTCATATAATTGAACCTTTTCAAACTGTTTCTTTTTAAGAACCAAAAAAATTTGTGCCAAAATAACAGATGCCAAGAAGAACAAAAGGCCTTGGACGCGTAATGGATCTTGAAGCACTATTTCTGCATCTCCCTGACCAAACCCCCCTACATTAGGATTGCTTGTTAATGGTTGATCAAGCTTGATAGATTCACCCTCTGAAACAAGAAGTTCTGGCCCTGGCGGTATAATATCAACCGCTTGGTGTCCATCCGATGCATCAACTATGGTTATTTCATATCCCCCCTTTTCTTTACGTACTATTTTGCTTACTATACCCGCGGATGTAGCATTATAGACTGTATTGTTACTCTTGCTCCCATCAGGATAAATCTGACCCCTTCCCCTGTTCCCACCTACATATATAGGATATTTTAAGAAGTTAACGTCTTTCTTTGTAGTAGGGTCGGGGGAAAGAATGGGAAAGACGATTTCACTATATTTTTGACCTGGAACAGGACCTATCACAAGAATATTTCTTTTATTAGGACGATAACTCAGAAAAGAAAGATTTCCTATCTTTTCTTTCACCTCGGGAGAAATACGATCGGTGGGGGCTAGTTCGAATCCCTCGGGTAAAATAAGAACAGCCCCCACGTTCAAAGCCCCCTTTTTACCATTAGCAAGGACTTGTTTCACTTGCATATCATAAGGAATTCGAACAACTGCTTCAAATACAGTATCAGGAAGTACAGCTTGCGGAACTTCAATATCCACAGGCTTATTAGCTAAATGGCAATTGGCGCATACAATTCGCCCGGTTGCTTCTCGTGGATTTTCATAACTTTTCTGCGCAAAAATGGGATACGCATTTGAAATAGATGCTCGAGTTATTACATATATCATGATCGATACAGAAATAAATCGAGTCATCTGTTTCTTTACCCAAGAAAAAGTATTTCTATTTTGCATGATCCAATCGTTGATCCCGGAATTTCTACAATAAATTAGATAGGTAGCTAGTATAGTTCCCTATCCACGAGTCTGCCATTGTACTGAAAAAATTCTACGAAAATAGGACGAAGACCTTGAAAAGTATAAAAGTATAAAGAATGAGAAAAATAGAAAATGCCCTTTTTATACGTGAAAAAATTTTTGATTGATATCAGGAGATCAAATAAGTTCTTCATTCATTCATTGAATGATAAATGACTACAAGCGAAGGAGATACACGATTTAAAAAACGGAAGATCCAATATTTCACAATTGTATCTAGAATAACTGGAAAAGTGGAAACAAGACCAGATATAATTTGCTCATTATGAGCCAATCCAAAATCATTGTAGATCGAACCAATCATTAGTTCCCAACCATGGGTTGAGTGAAATCCGATCCATAAATCAGTAACTAAAAGAATAGAAAAAGCTTTTATTGTGTCACTTAAGTTATAGACGAATTCCTGAATCCAAGAATTCAGAATAACAAGTTCCTCATTACCCAGAATAAAATAACCACTTAGAATAGTAAAACAGATTAGATTTGTCGACAAATGCAAAATGATATGGAGATGATATTCATTATGTGTTTTGACCAATTGTATCGTTTCTTTGCGTATTCCTATACGAAGCTTTTTTATATGTGTCTCTGGGTATTCTTTTATCATTTCATCCAACAAGAATAGTTCTTCTAATTCTAGAAATTTTTCTAGAACATTTTTCTCTTGAATATCATTCAAAAAATGTTCGGATTGCCTAGTATTCCACCAATGAATAATCCAAGGTTCCAGACTTTTTTGAAATGAGAGAGAGATCCACCAGGGCAAAAATATTATAGATGCAAGATATGGGAGGGAAGTCAATGCTTTCTTTTTTTTCATTTTTTATCCGTGAATTGTTAATGAACTGCTTCATTTGTCAACTTTATCTGATCTTATATTTCTCTAAAGCACGAGTTCTATAACAAGGTATCGAACCTATGGATCTATTCCCAGTTTTTTGTAAAAATGTAGTCCTTAAATCTAGAAAAAGGAATATAGAAATAGAATTAAGGATCCCGTTTCGGATGAAATATATATATATATTTATAATAGAATAAGTAAATTCGAAGTAAATGAGATTTCCGAATATCTCAATTGGACAAATCCGAACGAATTTTGATAAAAATTCAAAAAACTTCAATTGGTACGCGCAGGAAATAGGCCAATTCGGCAGCTTTTTGTTCAATTTCTCGTGGAGTCAAATTCTCATCAGTACGAGTCAAGGGGATGGTTCCTTGGCCTCTGATTTCCATATAAAGAATACGACGAGGAAAAAGACCCTCTTTAACCTCCATTCTGATTGATTGGATATCTTTCATAAAGAAGCGAAGGAAAATGCGACGATTTATTCCGGGGAATCCCCAACGAAAAATACACATTATTCCTTCTTTTCTATCGAATCGATCATAACCACTACCTACATTCCACGATATTGTGCACCACAAATAGGAACTAATGAATAGACCCGCGATCCCATAGAACGACATCACGATCCCTTGTGGAAAAAAAATAATTTGTTGAGAAGGAAATCCAGGTATCAGATTCCTACCAAGATAACTAGAAATTCCAACTACTAAGAATCCTAGTGAACCTAAAAAAAGAATACAGGCCCAGCAAAAATTACTTGCTTTTCGAGACCCTGTTATAAGTTCTATCCATATATGTTCTGATCGCCAGTTCATACTATACTAGATCCGATTGCATTTGATTGGAATTCAGAAAAAAAAAATTACTTTCCTTTTCTTGATGCCAAAGTAACTTTCATCAACTAAAACTATTCTGATATGAACCCTATTGACTTTCTATTAGCCCTATTGACTTTCTATTAGAAAAATATAAAAATATTTGCCGATCGTTTTTATAACCCGCATATACATGCATTTATACGGATATCATGTATTCGCATGCATAACAGTTCTTTCATGTGTATTCGGAAAAAGGGCACATATCGTATCATACTACATTACACCAAACAAATATCTGTACCAAAAAAGTATCTGTATTATGATTCAGTATTGAAATAAATTGTTTCAATTTGGCCTCATCAGGTCTAGGTGTAGACAATCTTATTTTTTTGTACATGAAGAAATAAAGAAGCCATTGCAATCGCCGGAAATACTAGGCCCACTAAAGGGACAAAAATAGAGGGTAAGTTAAAATCTGTCATAGAAGGGGTACCTCAATTTAATATTTGTATCTATTATATTATAATTATTATTAATATTTGTATCTATTATATTATAATTATTATAAATAATATTAAGTACTTAATAAGTGTAAGAAATGAGAACTAAATGAAAATTTAGTGTATCTATTCATCTTTCTACACGAATATGTATAACAATCCACTTGAAGTTTAAGAAATTTTTTGAATTTTCCCGTCCTTAATACTCTTTCTATCTTTCTAATAAAATAAAGAGTCTTTTTAAAAGAGAAAGATGTTTCTTATAAGTTCGCGACTCTAACTAAACTAATTCAAACCAACAAAAAGGGATTAGATTTATAGTAAAAAAAGGAAGTTCTTGGTAGGCAAGGCATAGAAATCACTTCTTTTTTTTTCTAGATTTTAATATTTTCGTTTTATTTCTATATTATATATATATTTTTTTTTTCAAAGGAAAGAAACCGTGTAGCTGAAATAACTCACTCAGAACGCCTTTTAAAAGATTACGCGGTATGATTGGGTCGAATAAGCCCTTCTGGAATGAATACTCAGCTGCTTGTGAACCGTCGGGTACTGTTTTATTCAATGTTTGTTCAATTACTCTTTTACCTGCAAAAGCAATGTACGCGTTAGGTTCAGCAATAATGACATTTCCCAACATACCAAAACTGGCCGTTACTCCACCAGTTGTAGGGGATGTAAGGATTGATACATAGAATAACTTTTTATTTGATTGATAATTATATGAAGCAGAAGATATTTTAGCCATTTGCATCAAGCTCAAACTCCCTTCTTGCATACGTGCTCCTCCGGAAGCACACACAATAATAACAGGTAGAGATCGATTAGTAGCATACTCGATCAAACGAGTGATTTTCTCGCCTACTACAGATCCCATACTACCCCCAAAAAACTGAAAATCCATAACCCCAATTGCTATGGGAATGCCATTTAATTGACCTATGCCTGTTTGAACGGCTTCAGTTAAACCTGTCCTTCGTTGATAAGAATCAATACGATCTCTATAAGGTTCCTCCTCTGAATGAAATTCAATGGGGTCCATGGAGACCATATCTTCGTCCATAGGATCCCAAGTGCCCGGGTCAATCAAAAGTTCGATTCTATCTGAACTACTCATTTTCAAATGATATCCACACTGCTCACAAATATTCATTTTTGATCTAAAAAATTTTTTATAATTTAATCCATAACAATTTTCGCATTGAACCCATAAATTTCTGTATTTTTTATTTCTATCAAAATCATTAGATCTTCCTCTTATATTGAAATCGCGGCTGTTACCATCAGTTCGTCTACTAGAATTCCCATTTTCACTATTGCTTACGCCTTCACTACAAATGAAACTAGAAATGTAACTGTCGCTGTAATTTTCGGTATCACCTAAAATGTAACTATGAATACTGACTTCAAAACGAAGATAACTATCAATACAACTATTAATGTGATTACTCCAACTAGATTTAGTATCATACATGTAATGATAATAGTCGTGATTGTTACTCTTAGACCTATTATTCAAATAACTGGAAAAAACACTTTCGAATTCGCCCAGAAAAAAACTATTATTGTCAATCTCAAAAATAAGATTTTCAATGTCAAAATATACAGAATAACTATCGCCATTGCTGTCCCTAACCAAAAAAGTGTTATCAGAGATCAAACTCCAAATATTCCTTATATCAATATCATTGAAACTATACCTATTACTATCACTCCATCTAGAAATGTTTTTTTTCGTATCCTTTTCTTCACTTACACCGGGATGCCAACCACCAGGAACAATATCTATTTGAAGAAACGGATATATCATTGATTTAGTTAGCCCACACTTAGGTTTTAACTTCCCCTTAAACAACATCGAATTGAACCACCATTTTTTCATAGAGTGTTCCTGCTTCTCATTCTATTTGATGAAAATAGAATAGATGAATAGTCATTCGATGAATAATCATTTTCCTATTAGAATTAAGCATATAATCTAATCATTAGAATTGTTAAGAATTGTTAACTAACAACGAGTGAGTATTGAAAGAAATAATTCTCTTTTGGGGAAATCCGAGATATCAGGTATCACTTATATAAATATATATTATGATAGAATCTTTTGGTCAATTAGAAATATAATATAAAAATATAATATAAAGAGTCGTATAGTCAAATATTCTATTGCAACATGAAATGAAACAGACAATATAAGGGGTGTGAGTAGGAGGAGCCCCCCTTGGCTTGATCTACGGCCCGAAACTGCGGGATAAAAAATAATCTACACCAACCCAAGGTCCATAATTAATTCTATGGATCCAACAATAAAGAAAAGAACTCTTGCATTTTTTATTCTTCAATTTCATAGTTTATCTTGTATTTAGATCTTGTTTATATAGGTAAGATCTGTACATATGAAAGATCTATACAAATGGATAGTATAGGATACTTATTCTTTATTCGGCCCAATCCTTTTTTTAGAAAAAGGATTGAGCCGAGTTTAATTGCAATCAATTAGGAGAACAAACAGAAATTACTGAATTCTGTGTGCTTAGTTCTTATATTTTCTGTTTATCTATTTCTGTTTATCTATCTTATCTACTGGTTCGAATTCGAATTTGATCTCTTTCCATACTTCACAAGCAGCCGCAAGTTCGGGACTCCATTTGCAAGCTTCGCGGATAATCTCATTACCTTCACGAGCAAGATCACGTCCTTCATTACGAGCTTGTACACACGCTTCTAAAGCTACTCGATTAGCTACCGCACCAGGTGCATTTCCCCAAGGGTGCCCTAAAGTTCCTCCACCGAACTGTAGGACGGAATCATCTCCAAAGATTTCAGTTAGGGCAGGCATATGCCAAACATGAATACCCCCGGAAGCCACGGGAATAACACCTGGCATAGAAACCCAATCTTGAGTGAAAAAAATACCGCGACTTCGGTCTTTTTCAATAAAATCATCACGTAATAAATCAACAAAACCTAAAGTCATCTCACGTTCCCCTTCCAGTTTACCTACTACTGTACCAGCGTGAATATGATCTC